TGATTCCATCATACATGATTGAGTTGCGAAAACTTTTGGATAGGTATCCTACATCTGAATCTGAACTGAATTCTTTCTGGTTAAAGAATCTCTTTCTAGTTGCTCTGGAACAATTAGGAGATTTTCTGGAAGAAATACGGGTTTCTGCTTCTGGTGGCAACATGCTATTGGTTGGTGGTTCCGCTTATGGGGTCAAATCAATACGTTCTAAGAAGAAATATTTGAATATCAATCTCATCGATCTCAGAAGTATCATACAAAATCCCATCAATCGAATCGCTTTTTCGAGAAATACGAGACATCTAAGTCGTACAAGTAAAGAGATCTATTCATTGATAAGAAAAAGAAAAGGGGTGAACGGTGATTGGATTGATGAGAAAATAGAATCCTGGGTCGCGAACAGTGATTTGGTTGATGATGAAGAAAGAGAATTCTTGGTTCAGTTCTCCACCTTAACGACCGAAAAAGAAAAAAGGATTGATCAAATTCTATTGAGTCTGACTCATAGTGATCATTTATCAAAGAATGACTCTGGTTATCAAATGATTGAACAACCGGGATCAATTTACTTACGATACTTAGTTGACATTCATAAAAAGTATCTAATGAATTATGAGTTCAATAGATCCTGTTTAGCAGAAAGACGGATATTCCTTGCTCATTATCAGACAATCACTTATTCACAAACCCCGTGTGGGGCTAATAGTTTTCATTTCCCATCTCATGGAAAACCCTTCTCGCTCCGTTTAGCCCTATCCCCTTCTAGGGGTATTTTAGTGATAGGTTCTATAGGAACTGGACGATCCTATTTGGTCAAATACCTAGCGACAAACTCCCATGTTCCTTTCATTACGATATTTCCGAACAACTTTCCGTATTCGTATTACAAGCCTGAAGGTTTTTTTATTGATGATAGTGATAGTGACGATAGTGATTATCGTGACGATATCGATATTGATGATAGTGACGATATTGATGATGACCTTGATCTTGATACGGAGCTGCTAGATATGACGAATGTGCTAACTATGGATATGCCGCCGAGTATATACGGATTTTATATCGATATCACCTTTCGATTCGCATTAGCAAGAGCAATGTCTCCTTGCATAATATGGATTCCAAACATTCATGATCTGTATGTGAATTACAGATCCTTCGGTCTATTACAGAACTATCTCTCCAGAGATTGTGAAAGATATTCCACTAGAAATATTCTTGTTATTGGTTCGACTCATATTCCCCAAAAAGTGGATCCCGCTCTAATAGCTCCGAATAAATTAAATACATGCATTAAGATACGAAGGCTTCTTATTCAACAACAACGAAAGCACTTTTTCATTCTTTCATATACTAAAGGGTTTCACTTGGAAAAGAAAATGTTCCATACTAACGGATTCGGGTCCATAACCATGGGTTCCAATGCACGAGATCTTGCAGCACTTATCAATGAGGCCCTATCCATTAGTATTACACAGAAGAAATCAATTATAGAAACTAATACAATTAGATCAGCTCTTCATAGACAAACTTGGGATTTGCGATCCCAGGTAATATCGGTTCAGGATCATGGGATCCTTTTCTATCAGATAGGAAGGGCTGTTGCACAAAATGTACTTCTAAGTAATTGCCCCGTAGATCCTATATCTATCTATATGAAGAAGAAATCATGTAAAGAAGGGGATTCTTATTTGTACAAATGGTACTTCGAACTTGGAACGAGCATGAAGAAATTAACGATACTTCTTTATCTTTTGAATTGTTCTGCCGGATTGGTCGCTCAAGATCTTTGGTCTTCACCCGGACCTGATGAAAATAATTGGATCGCTTCTTCTTCTTATAGATTCGCTGAGAATGATTCTGATCTAGTTCATGGCCTATTAGAACTAGAAGGCGCTCTGTTGGGATCCTCACGGACAGAAAAAGATTGCAGTCAGTTTGATAATAATCGATTGACATTACTTCTTCGGTCCGAACCAAGGAATCAGTTAGATATGATTCAAAACTATGAAAAATACGAATCGGAGTTTGAAGAAGAGGAAGAGGACATCGACCCGCAACAAATGGAGGAGGATTTATTCGATCACATAGTTTGGGCTCCTAGAATATGGCGCCCTTGGACCAATCTATTTGATTGTATTGAAAGGCCCACTGAATTGGGATTTCCCTATCGGGCCGGATCATTTCGGGGCAAGCGGAGCATTTATCATGAAGAGGATGAGCTTCAAGAGCATGAGGAGGAGTTCTTGCAGAGGGGAACCATGCAGTACCGGACACCAGATAGATTTTCCAAAGAACAAGGCTTTTTTCGAATAAGCCAATTCATTTGGGACCCTGCAGATCCATTCTTTTTCCTATTCAAAGATCAGTCCTTTGTCTCTGTGTTTTCACGTCGAGAATTCTTTGCATATGAAGAGATGTCAAAGGTGCTTATTACTTCCCAAACGGATTCTCCTACATCTATGTATACACGCTGGTTCATCGGGAATAGGCAAGAAAA